TAAGAGAAAATAATCTTATTCTCTAATGAGGAGACTAGTGGGAACCCAAAGATAAAAAGTCTAAAGTAGAGGAGTGAGGCTACTTGCCCGAGGAAAACGAATGGGTATTCTACTGGTTGTCTGCCTATCCATGTCAATATAAGGAAGGTGGCGACTAATGTTCAAAATGCTGCTTGTGATAGGGGGCGGAAAGAATTAGATTCTTTCTTTGACGTATTTAGGAGGGGCATTAGGAATAGTACCAGGATGGCTGCCACTAGGGCTATTACCCCTCCTAGCTTGTTGGGGATAGATCGAAGAATTGCGTAGGCGAATAGAAAGTATCATTCTGGTTGGATGTGAGGTGGGGTGACTAGAGGGTTTGCTGGAATGAAGTTTTCTGGGTCTTTTAATGCCCCTGGGAATAAAAGGGCAAGACTAAAAAGTGCGGCTATTAGCAAAATGAATCCCACAGTGTCCTTTGTCGTGTAGTAGATGTGGAATGGAGCCTTGTCGTAGTTTCTTTTAAGTCCGACAGGGTTATTAGCTCCTCTGTTGTGAAGGAATAGTAGGTGGATTATTGCTAGGGCAGCAATTATAAAAGGGAATAGAAAGTGAAAGGCAAAAAATCGGGTAAGAGTAGCGTTGTCGACAGAAAATCCCCCTCATAGCCATTGTACTATAGTAGTTCCTACATATGGGATGGCGGAAACGAGGTTAGTGATTACTGTGGCTGCTCAGAAAGACATTTGTCCTCATACTAATACATAACCCATGAAGGCGGTTAGTATTGTAACTAGGAATAGGATTACACCTACTTTTCAGGTTTCTATCTTGTTGTAAGACCCGTAATAAAGGCCTCGTCCAATGTGACAGTACATGCAGATGAAGAATAGGGAGGCGCCGTTAGCATGGACTTTCCGAAGAAGTCATCCGTAGTTTACATCTCGGCAAATATGTCTGACTGAGGAGAATGCTAAAGTTATGTCAGCGGTATAGTGCATTGCTAGAAATAATCCTGTTAGGATTTGTACAATTAAACATAGTCCTAGTAGAGATCCGAATTTTCATCAGATTGAAAGGTTTGATGGGAGAGGGAGATCAACAAATGTGCTTTTTAGGATGCGGAAGATTGGGTGTTCCTTTCGTAATGGACCTGCCATAACTTGATACTTATATATAATAAATGGTAGTATATTTGACACTTGTTATGATGCTTTTTGGGAGGACTTTGGTTTTCTATAGTCTCTCTCCTTACTACTCCGCCCTTGGTTTGGTTATTGTTTCTGTCTCTGGTTGTTGCGTCCTGTCTCTTTTGGGAGGGTCTTTTGTGGCTCTTGTATTGTTGTTAGTCTATATGGGGGGAATGCTGGTGGTTTTTGCGTACTCTAGTGCGATTTCCGCTGAGCGTTTCCCCTCGGTGAAAAACTTGAGAGAGGTCATTGGGCTCTCGGTGTTTCTTTCTTCTTGGGTTTTTATGTCTTTTGATAATTTTCAGGATTTTGGGAACGTTTTCTATTGCTTAGTTAGTGGGGAAAGGCTGCTAGGAAGTAGCACTTTTTATAGTAGAGGAGGAGTTTTAGTTGTCTTAGGGGTTTTTGTGCTTCTGATAGCGTTGGTTGGAGCTTTAATAATTTCCCGGGGAATTGAGAGTACAGTTATTCGTGCTATTTGGTTATGATAGGAGTAAAAAGGAGATTGCTACAATGGCTAGTATCGATATGATAGAGGATGAGATGTATCGCTTTATTAGTCCCATTTGCCCTGCTTGGTTTATCTTTGATAGAAAGGTAGAGGATTGAGCCATCCCTTGGGGTCCAATTTCTTCTTGTCAGCCCCGGTCTAGGGTTCGGGAAGAAAGGAAAAGTGAAGAGATAAAGGAGCATGCGGTTATTGTGGTGTGGGCAATATCAAGGAAGAATCACTGGGATGTTGTGGTAGAGTGGGTGTTTCTTCTTATAAGGTTCGATGCTAGGTATGTCAGAGAGATGAATAATGTAGCCACCCCAATGATGGTTACTATTAGTGGGATTCTCTTAGTAAGAGATGAGACTGTAAAGGACGGTGGGAGGAAGATAAATTTTGAGAAGAATCAGCCTCTTATTATAGTGCCTATGGACAGTCGTAGAAGGGCTTTATTTAGGTTCTTTTTCTCTTCGCCTATTGGTGATAGTGCTGCTATGGAGGGATTTATTGAGAAACAAAAGTACACTATGCGGAAGCTATAAACTGCTGTTAGCATTGTTGCAATTATCCCTAAAGATAGTCCTAAGGTGTTCAGGAAACTAGCTTTGGCCGCTTCTAGTATTAGATCCTTTGAGTAAAACCCAGCTAAGAATGGGGTGCCCATTAGGGCGAGTCTTCCCAAGGCTAAGCAGGCAGAGGTTACAGGTAATAGATTTCTTAGTCCTCCCATCTTTCGTAAGTCTTGTTCATCTTTTAGCCTGTGGATTATTCTTCCGGAGCATAGGAATAACATTGCCTTAAAAAAGGCGTGGGTACATATGTGAAAAAATGCTAGAATTGGTTGTCCTATTCCTATAGCGGTTACCATTAGGCCTAGTTGTCTTGTGGTTGAATAGGCCACAATCTTCTTTATGTCATGTTGGGCAATTGCGGTTGAGGCCGCAAATAAAGCTGTCGTCCCTCCAAGTAGTAAGACTAGGGATTGGGCATTTGGTGCTTTGATGAATAAATCTCTGGTGCGGACGAGGAGAAATACTCCGGCTACAACCATGGTTGATCTGTGGAGTAGTGCAGATACTGGAGTTGGACCTTCCATGGCTGCCGGCAGCCATGGATGTAGTCCGAATTGAGCTGACTTTCCGGCTGCGGCTAGTACTAACCCAAATAGTAAGAATGGTAGTAAGCTGTTATATTCTGCTCTTGAGTGAAGAATTTCTGTGAGGTTCCATGATTTAAATGTTAGGGCCGAAAGAGCCATGAATGTAATGAGTCCTATGTCTCCTATTCGGTTGTAAATAACAGCTTCTAGTGCGGAGCTTCTGGCGTCGTTTCGGGTGGTCCATCAGCTTATTAATAGGAAGGATAAGAATCCTACACCTTCTCATCCTAGGAAGATTAAGAAAAGTCTTTTCGAGCATGTTAGTATTAGCATATTTAGAAGAAAGATTGTTAGCAGGCGGAAAAAGGCGCTTCTTTTTGGGTCTTCTGACATGTAGTAATATGAAAATTCCATTATTGATCAGGTAACTACTAATGCGACGGAGAGGAAGACGAGAAAGTATTGGTCATAAATAAATTTCAGTGAAATTTTTATTGGAGTGTTTTTTAGCCAGAGTGAGAGTGTCACTTTTGTGTTACTAAATTCACTTTTGAGTGCTATTAGCAGTGAGGCTATTGATATAAAGGCTAGTATCTTTAGGACTTTCATTGCAAAAGGCCCACTTTTGTATGCTATACTCTTTCCGCTGGTTCTGTAGGGGGTTGTTCTAATCCCTATTGTAGTAGTTCTAGCTTTAATTCTTTCCTTGAATAGGTAGGACTTTGAGAAGAAGAAAACTCTCGTTAGGAGAATAGCGAGTATTCTTAGGTTGAGTGAGGAAATAAATAATGATGGGCTTATTACCATCGAAAACTCAACGGAATTGAACCGCAGGTCTTTGGACTTAGCAGGACCAAGACAAACCTATAGATTTCGGACTTAAGGCCAGAGTTTAACTGGCGTTTTCAGTGCCACAGGCTGATGTTTTTCTTAAACTACTTTAGTCACGAGATTAGGGCTGAGAGGGGGTTTGCTATAATTAGTATTAGTGGGAGAATATGGAGGGTAGCCAAGAGATGTTCTCGGGAGAATGAGGAAGGAATTTTAGTGATACTTGTAGAAGGTCTCCTTTGTTGTGACAATTGAAATATTAATAGAGAGTAGATGGCACCGAATACTGTGGCTAGTCCTACTATTGGGAATAGTCATACAGATCATGAAATTAGAGACGAAAGAATTAAAATTTCCCCTATTAGGTTTGGGGATGGGGGTAATCCTAATTTCGCTGCGCACATTAGAAGCCATCATAGTGTGCTTAGCGGGAGGAGCAGCTTAAAGCCTCGAGTTATAGCTAGTGTTCGAGTGCCTCTTCGTTCGTAGACGGTTTTGGCTAGGGAGAATAAGGCTGAGGAGACTAGACCGTGAGCTATCATTAGCATTAGGGCACCTTTAATCCCCCATCTTGTTTCTGAGAAGATGGCTGCGGCGACTATTCTCATGTGGCCAACTGAGGAGTATGCTATTAGGGCCTTTAGGTCTGTTTGTCGTATGCAGATTATGCTGGTAATTAGTGCTCCTCATGAGCAAAAGACTATTAAGACTAGGGAGAGTGACCCTAAGGATGTGATTGAAAAAAGGGAAATTAGTCGGATTAGTCCGTATCCCCCCAACTTTAGGAGGATTGCCGCTAGAATCATTGATCCTGCAACAGGTGCCTCCACGTGTGCCTTTGGAAGTCACAAGTGGAAACCGTAGATCGGCATCTTTATGAGAAAGGCTAAAATAGAGAACCCTCATCATATAGTTAGTGACTCTATTGATTTTCTAGTTATTCATAGGAGTTCGACTTTTGGAATGGATAGAGATAGTCTTGAGGTGTAGATGGCAGTCAATCTGACTAGCAGGGGGAGAGAGCCAAATAATGTGTAAAACATGAAATAGAGTCCGGCTTGGAATCGTTCCATTTGGGCTCCTCATCGAGTTATTAAGATGAGAGTTGGGATTAAGGTGGTTTCGAAAGCGATATAGAATAGGAGTAGTTCTAATGAGGAAAAGGTAACTATTAAGGCTCCGGTGATTATAATTATAATAACTATGAATACTCGTTGGTTAAGTTCTCTTGCTGCATTTAGGTGGCCCTTACTGGCTATTAGGGATATTGGGGCCAGTCAGCAGCTAAGTGCAATTAGGGGGGCTGAGATGGTGTCGGAGGCTAGGATAGTAGAGAGTTTATGCCATGATGAGGATCAATGGTTAGCCATAATTATAAGCGAGAATAGGGATAGTAGGGCTCTTTGCGAGATAGATTTAGCTCAGAGCTTACTTTTTGGGACTAGAAAGGTGGTTACAGCCATTCCTATGGTGAATAGTACGAGAGTAATCATTATTTTAATAATTTTAGGGTTATTCGGCTCATTCTAAGCCTCCGTTTATTCATTCGAAGACGAGTCCAAGTGTGAGTATGATCATGAATATTAGGGCTATGGGTATTAAGGTGGAGGGGTGGGTTGTTAGTCTGGCTGCAGGTAGGGGGAATAACAAGGCAATTTCTAGGTCGAACAGTAAGAATAAGATTGCCACAAGGAAAAACCGGAATGAGAATGGGAGGCGGGCAGAATTGAGCGGGTCAAAGCCGCATTCATAAGGGGAGTTCTTTTCTTTGTCTCTGGTTCGTTTGGGTAATATGTGGGCAGCTAGCGCTAATACAATAGCTACGATAATAGTTATGAAAAATAGGAAAGCCATGGTTGTCATTATTTATATATGATTTGGAGAAGTGGCAGATAGTAATGCATGCGGCTTGAAACCGTTTGATAGAGGTTTGATTCCTCTCTTCTCTTTAAGATCCTCATCAGTAGATGCAAACGTAAAGGAAGAGTCATACCACATCTACGAAGTGTCAATATCAGGCAGCGGCTTCGAAGCCAAAGTGGTGATGGGTTGAAAAATGGTGTCCTGCTAGGCGGAATAAGCACACTAATAAGAAGGTAGTTCCTATAATTACGTGGAGGCCATGGAATCCTGTTGCAACGAAGAAGGTGGAGCCGTAAACACTATCGGCAATGGTAAAAGGGGAGTCAATGTATTCTCATGCTTGTAGTATAGTAAAGTAGATTCCTAGAGCCACTGTTAGAAACAGCGCTTGAAGTGCTTCTGTTCGGTTTCCTGCTAGTATTCTGTGGTGGGATCATGTGATTGTTACTCCTGAGGATAAAAGAACAGCTGTTTTTAGTAGGGGGACCAAGAATGGATTCAGCGGGGTTATGCCTGTTGGAGGCCAGGTAACACCTATTTCTACTGACGGTGCTAGTCTTCTGTGGAAGAAAGCTCAAAAGAAAGCGAAGAAGAAGCAAACTTCTGAAGTAATAAATAGAATCATTCCATATCGGAGGCCTTTCTCTACAATTGCGGTGTGTCTTCCTTGGAAGGTGGCCTCTCGAATTATATCTCGCCACCAATTTATCATGGTGGTTATTAGTAACAGAAATCCTACAATTAGTAGTACTAATCTCTGGGTGTGGAATCATAGGACTAGTCCTGAAGTCATCATTAAGCCTCTAATTGCTCCTGTTAGGGGCCATGGGCTTTGGTCTACTAAATGATATGGGTGTTGATGAGCCATAACTTAAATGTTCTGTTGTAAGTAAAAGTGTACTAGAGCGGTAAATACGTATGCTTGAATGCAAGCTACGCCTATTTCTAGGACAAATAGTAGTACGAAAATAATGAAGATTGGGATGCTAACTAGTAGGCTGGAGGATAGTAGTCAGATAGCGGTTGATAGAAGAAATATTAAGAGATGTCCGGCTGTGAGGTTGGCGGCAAGTCGTAATCCTAGTGCTATCGGTTGTGCGAATAGTCTTAGTGTTTCAATTCACACCATCAGCGGAATTAGGGCGCTTGGGGTTCCTTGGGGGACAAGGTGGCTGAGGCGTCTTTTAAATGCAAGATAGAATCCTAGTATTTTCACTGCCATTCATAGAGGGAATCCTAGGCTATAGGTTAGAGAGATGTGTCTTGTAGCTGTAAAGGCATATGGAAAGAGGCCTAGCACGTTAACTGATAAAATGATTATAAAGACTGTAGTTATTAATCCTGCTCACGGTGCAGTTTTTGGGCTGGTTTTTTGGAAAATCATTTCTAGGATGTTTTCCCGGAAGCTAAGTCAGATTGATTGGAATCGAGATGGAGCTCAGTTTGTTGGGTAAATGAATGCTAACCAAGATAGGGCGAAGACCATTGAAAATATATTCATTGGGACAAAGAAAAGGGTCTCTGGGAAGAATTGACCAAAAATTCTTGCTGTTATAATCATTGTCAGGTTGTTCTTTCCTTCTTTATTTTGAGAGAGGAAGATTGGTTTATGTTTTGGGAGGGGGTACTATTTAGTAATAGGGTAAGGACAGTCAGTACTGAGATCCAGATAATAAAAAAGTTTACTACTCATCAAGCAAAGTCTAGTTGTGGCACTCCTTAATAATAGGTATTAGCTATTTTCTTTTAAATTAAGAGTTTAAGGCTTTGAATAAGCTAATTAAGGATTGTTATTCTTCTAGATATTGGGCTACTCAGTTTTCGAATGTGTTAAATGGGACAGATTCAATCACGATTGGCATGAACCTGTGATTTGCTCCGCAAATCTCAGAACATTGCCCGTAGAAAAGTCCTGTTCGAGCCGCGAAGAATGTTGTCTGGTTCAATCGTCCTGGTACTGCATCCATCTTCACTCCTAGGGAGGGAACAGCTCAAGAGTGCAAGACGTCTGCGGAGGAAACTAGGACTCGTATAGGGTTCTGCATTGGGAGGATTAATCGGTTATCAACTTCTAGGAGACGGGGGTTTCCAAGGGAAATGTCTGATGTTGGGACCATGTAAGAATCAAATTCTAGGTCTTTGTAGTCTGTGTACTCATATCTTCAGTATCATTGGTGTCCAATTGCCTTGATGGTTAGAAAAGGGTCTTTTACTTCGTCCATCAAATAGAGTAGTTGTAAAGAAGGGAGAGCTATGAAAATCAGGATTATTGCTGGTACTACTGTTCAAATGGTCTCCAGTTCTTGTCCTTCAAGGAAGAATCGGTTAGTGTTTGAGGAAAAAATTAGGGAGGCTAAGCCATAAAATACTAGGATTGTAATTAGGGTAAGTACGATTAGGGCGTAATCGTGAAAGTATGTAAGCTCCTCCATTAACGGGGAGGATGCATCTTGTAGACCAAACTGTGTTCAAGTTGCCATTAATATTGTAGTAGGTTTAGGTTTGCTACTAGATCTGAGGAGTGTGTGCGTGATAGCGCAACCATTAAAGATAGGCCTATACTGGCTTCGCAGGCGGATAGAGTTAATAGCAGAAGGTTAAATGTTGTTTTTTGAAAGGTCCCAGTTTTTGTTTTCCAGATTGCAATTCCTATGAATAGGGATATTAGTAGTAATTCGAGGCATAATAGAATTGACAGGAAGTGCAGTCGTTTTAGTAGTATCCCCATTAGTCCTAGGTAGAAGATTGACAAAATAATTATTAATAGGGCGATGAAAAGAGTTTTGGGTTTTAGCCAAAGCTTTCTGAGCCGAAATCAGAGGTTCTTATTAAACTAACTCTCAGGAAATAGTGTCTACTTAACGATGATTACTGTAGAGGGTGTTTCATCGAAGGTGTGATGAGAGGGAGGGAATGATGTGTATTGTCACTCGAGGGAGGCGTGGGCAAATTCTGGAGTAACTCCTTCTCGTTGAGAAGCGAAGGCTTCTCAGATTAGAAAGAGGAAGAATAACATGGCTACTACAGAGATGGTGGAACCTATCGAAGACACTGTATTTCAAAGAGTGTAAGCGTCTGGGTAGTCTGAGTATCGTCGAGGCATTCCAGCTAGTCCTAGGAAGTGTTGCGGAAAGAATGTTAGGTTAACTCCAATAAACATGATGAAAAAGTGAACCTTCCCTCATAGTGGGTGCAGGTTGTATCCGGAGAATAGTGGGAACCAGTGTGTAAAGCCAGCAAAGATGGCGAATACAGCTCCCATTGATAGAACATAGTGGAAGTGAGCTACTACGTAGTAGGTGTCATGGAGTACAACGTCAATAGAAGAGTTAGCTAGAACAATTCCTGTTAGTCCTCCTAATGTGAATAAAAACACGAACCCTAGGGCTCATAATAGAGGGGTTTCTCATTGGAGGTTGGATCCTTGAAGGGTTGCCATTCATCTAAACACCTTGATGCCTGTTGGTACAGCAATTATCATCGTAGCGGCAGTAAAATATGCTCGTGTATCCACGTCCATACCAACTGTGAACATGTGGTGAGCTCATACTAGGAAGCCTAGCACTCCAATTGCTATCATTGCATAGACCATTCCTAGGTATCCGAAGGGTTCTCGCTTTCCTGAGTAATGAGCAATTACGTGTGAAATCATACCAAATCCTGGGAGAATGAGGATATAGACTTCTGGGTGTCCAAAAAATCAGAAAAGGTGTTGGAATAGAATTGGGTCGCCTCCTCCTGCTGGGTCGAAGAAGGTTGTGTTAATGTTTCGGTCTGTTAGAAGCATGGTAATTGCTCCTGCCAGGACTGGTAGAGAAAGAAGGAGTAAGAAGGCTGTTACAAAAACTGATCATACGAATAAGGGAAGTCGGTCGAAAGACATCCCTGGTGTCCGCATATTAATAATTGTTGTTATGAAATTGATGGAGGCCAGAATTGAGGATGCACCGGCAAGGTGCAGGGAGAAAATTGCCAGGTCAACAGACCCACCGGCGTGGGCTATTTTTCTCGATAGGGGCGGGTAGATGGTTCAACCTGTTCCTGCTCCTCTTTCCACCCCTGCTGAAGCTAGGAGTAGAATGAAAGAGGGTGGGATTAGTCAGAAACTCATTTTTTTCATGCGTGGGAAAGCCATGTCTGGCGCACCAATCATTAATGGAATAAGTCAGTTTCCAAAACCTCCAATCATTATTGGCATTACCATGAAGAAAATCATAACTAGTGCGTGGGCGGTTACGACTACTTTGTAAATTTGGTCGTCTTTCAGTAGGGAGCCTGGTTGCGCTAGCTCAGCTCGGATTATAACTCTCATGGCTGTTCCTACCATGCCGGCTCAAGCTCCAAAGATTAAATAAAGTGTTCCAATGTCCTTGTGGTTAGTAGAAAATAATCATCGTCTTAGTTGCATGTTTTTAATTTGAAGTGCTTACATTTGGTGCATGGGCACTCTCTTTCTGGTCCTTTCGTACTAAGAAAGATTTTTACGTAGATAGAAACTGACCTGGCTCTCGCCGGTCTGAACTCAGATCACGTAGGACTTTAATGGTCGAACAGACCAACCCTTAAAAGCTTCTGCACCCTTAGGATGTCCCGATCCAACATCGAGGTCGCAAACCTTTTCGTCAATGTGAACTCTCAGAAAAGATAACGCTGTTATCCCTGCGGTAACTTGTTCCTTTGATCACCTTAGTGGATCATACTTTCATTTTGATTGTAGAATTGTAATTCTTTGTAAAATTGTTTTATTAGCGGAGGATTTTCCTACTCCGCGGTTGCCCCAACCAAAGCTTGTTCGAGGCTTTTAAAAGCTTGTTCTCGTATAAATTTATAAGTTAGTAGAGGGCAAGTGAATTAGAAGCTCGATTTTTGCTGTAAGCTCGACAGGGTCTTCTCGTCTAACGATTTTATCCCCGCCTCTTCACGGGGAGGTGAAATTCGGAGTTGTGAAAAAGAGACAGTTTAGTTCCGTCTTGCCATTCATACTAGTCTCTATTTAGGAGACAAATGATTATGCTACCTTCGCACGGTCAAGATACCGCGGCCGTTTAACCTCGAGTCACTGGGCAGGCAGGACCCCCCATGTTAAAATTTTTCGGGGGGCGATGTTTTTGGTAAACAGGCGAAACTAAGATTTGCCGAGTTCCTTTTCTTCATTTAATTTTGTGTTCCTTCTCCTGAGTTGGAAGACGATTTAAAAAACGAGGTTTTTAGTCTCAATGTTTTTTGCTCCAAAGTTAGAAGCGTATAATACGCAGGTGAAGTTTGTCTTACTCATATTAACATTGTCTCTTCTGATAACAGAGCGCCCCAATAAATCTTTATAGCTTTAGAAGTATACTTCAAAAATTTTCTAGTTAGAGAAAATAATTGAGCTTTAACGCTTTCTTTTTAAGTGGCTGCTTTTAGGCCTATTCCTTTATTGGTAACTATTCTGTAAGTTTATTGTCTTTAGCTATTAGTGTTGGAGTTTTCCATTGTGGGCTTTAAGCTTATCCCTAAAGTCCTAACCTTTGCTTAAAAATTTTAAGGGATCCTTTTATATGTTTAAAGAGGATTTATTTTTTTGTAAAGGCTTAGCTCAAACTAATTTCTTGGGGAACCAGCTATTTCTGAACGCGCTTAGCATTTCACATCTAATCTTCCCTTTATCTTCCACTATTGCAACAGTGGTTTGGTCCTTCTTAAAAGGAGGGGAGATTAGCTCGTTCAGTTTCGGGGCAGGAAAAACTTTTCTATGTACTCGTTAATCCATTATACACGAGGTAAAAGGGGTTACCTTTCCTTTGTTAGGTTTATTAGTTATTGTTATTTCATCTTTCCCTTGCGGTACTATTTCTTTCGGGCTAGAGGGGTTTTCAAATAAATTTACTAAGTTAAAAAGTGTTTTTTTCTTGTAAAGAAGTTTATTGTTTGAATTCTTTTGAGGCCTAGATCTAAAACTTTTCTATATATTTATATATAGGGGAAGAGTGAGGGGGATTGCGAGGGCACCTAGTACTGAGAATATTGAAATTGTTCAAGTCTTTATGGATAAGGGTGAGATTATTCTTTTGTTCCGTCAGGTAGTTATTCTCATGATATGTTGGGGGAAAAGGATCATTCTTGTTTTGAACGAGATTCGAAGGTAGAAAAATAGTCTAAGGAGCCTACCTACTATCATAATTGAGGATAAAAGGATGAACTCGTTAGTTATTAGATAGTAAAGGGAGGTAAACTTTAGCATGAATCCGGTGAGTGGTGGAAGTCCTCCTAGAGATAGAATTATGAGGATAACCAGGGAAACGCTTATAGGCGAAAGTTGAGAAGTAGTTTTTAGGTGTCCTAGCGTTGATACTTTTAGATAGTCAAACAGAAGGAAGATAGCGGTATTTATGACTAGGTAGATAATCAGCATGGAAATAGCGGCCTTGGTGGAGTATATTGATGTCACTACTATTCAACCCATTTTTCCTATTGAAGAGAAGGCTAATATCTTTCGTACTTGTGTTTGGTTTAGTCCTCCCCAGCCACCAATCAGGATGGATATTAGGCCAGTCGAAATTATTAAGTAAGAGAAAGTTAGTTGGCTGAAATAAAATAGTAGGATGAGTGGAGCTATCTTTTGTCAGGTGGCGACTATTAGTCCTTGCAGGAAGGGTAGTCCTTGTAGAACGTCTGGGAATCAGAAGTGACATGGGGCTAATCCTAACTTAAATGCTAGTGCTATTCTCAGGCATAAGGAGGTTACTTTTTTTACTGGGTCTAAAATTGACCATGAGCCAGTTAGCCATGCCTGGATAAGTGCGCCTTTTAGTAGTAGCGCAGCGCTCAAGGCTTGAATTAAGAAGTACTTTATTGATGCTTCCACTTTTCGAGGGGAAAATTTGGAGCATAGAATTGGAACTAGGGCCAAGGTGCTTAGTTCAAGCCCTACTCAGATGATGAATCATTTTTCAGATGTAATAACGATTATGGTGCCAGAAACTACTGTTAAAAATAGGAAAATCGATACGATTCGGTGCATAGAGCTTGAAGGGAATTTAACCCTTAATAATCTAATTATCAGCTAGACACCTTTACTTTAGGGGCAAGCTCTTAAAATAAGGGTAAGCAGATTCCTAGCACAAGAACCAATCTTAATACGGCACATAATGCTCCTATTGATAGCGGGAGATATCTCTTTCAAGTGAGGAACATCAGTTGGTCATATCGGAATCGAGGGTAGGCTGCTCGCACTCATAGGAATAGGAATACTAAGAGAGTTGTCTTTATTCCAACTATTAAGACTTTGATTGGAAAAATTTCTTTAAATGGAGATGGTCCACCTAGGAAAAGAACGACTGAGAACAATTTCATTAGAATTATTTTTGCGTATTCAGCGATAAAGAATAGGGCAAATGGTCCTCCTGCATATTCTACTTTATATCCTGAGACTATTTCGGATTCACCTTCTGTCAAATCAAATGGAGCTCGGTTAGTTTCTGCGAGGGTAGAGACAAATCATATGTAAAATAATGGAAGGCAGGATAATGAAAATCAGGAAAACTCTTGGGTTTTCATTATATATGAGAGTCTGAAACTTCTTGAGAAAAGAATCAATGATAGTAAGATTAATGCTAGTCTAATTTCGTATGAAACTGTTTGGGCAACTGCTCGTATAGCTCCGAGTAGCGAATACTTTGATTTAGAGGCTCATCCAGAGCCTAAAATTGCGTAAACTGATAGTCTTGATAGCCCTAATACTAGGAGCAATGACAATTGTAGGTCTAGAGTCGGGGTGTTTACCGGCATGAAGTTTCATAGTAATAGAGCTAGGGCTAGAAACAGTAAAGGGGAGAAGAAGAATAAGTATGGTGACGCTGTTGAGGGCTTTAGGGTCTCCTTGATGAAAAGCTTTAGTCCGTCTGCGAAGGGCTGTAGTAACCCGTAGGGTCCTACTACTTTTGGGCCCTTTCGAAATTGCATATATCCTAGTACCTTTCGCTCTACCAGAGTGAGGAAAGCAACTGCTAGAAGGACTGGTATTAGAAAGGATAGAAGTTCTAACACTCTAAATATATATGTCATGTAGCTAAAGAAAGGAGTTGAACCCTTGATAGGAAGGTCTTAGGCCTTCTGCATTAACCACTTTGCTACTTTAGCTACTCTATCTTAGATTTTCGCTAAGACTGTCTGATTGGAAGTCAAAAGTACTGTTGTACTCATAGAGTTTTAGTTAGTAAGAAAAGGAATTTAACCTTTGTTTATGGATTTACAATCCACCGCTTCTTCTCTCAGCCATCCCACTAAAGTAAAAGAGGTCTAGTTAAATTTATAACTTTGGGTTGTCAGGCCAAAATTGCTGGTTAAACTCCAGCGGCTTCTGAAAGTAGAGGGAGGTTTCTATCCTTCCATTCTTGGGGTATGAGCCCAAAAGCTTAGCACTTAGCTTACTCTACTTATTATATATAAATAAGGGTTCAAGACATAGCTAGTTAGTAAGTTTCTCCTTTACACGGAGCTCACACTCGTGCAATTCGAGTTGTTTTGAAGCTTTGGCAACGTTTTAATTGCATCTAGGGATTTGCAATCCGAAATGTTTGTTACACTACAAAGCCCAAGGACTAAGAAATTTTCATTCTTATTAAAAGCTTTGAAGGCTCTCAGTTTGTTTAACTTAAGTCCTTTGTGGTTTTAGTTTAATTGAAAAACGTTTGCTTTGCAAGCAAGAGTTCTAAGTTAAAATCTTAGAGACTACAGCTGAAAGAAGGAGTTGAACCCTCGGTAGAAGATCCTAAATCTTATGCATTAACCGCTTTGCTATTTCAGCCTGGGAAGGTAGGTATTTATCCTACTATTTCTTGGTTAACGGCCAAGCGCCTTTACATTTAGCTACAACCCAAGATAAAGAGTAGTTTAATTGGGAAAACGAAGAGCTTTGACTTCTTTGTTGTGGGTTCGATTCCCATCTCTTTAATTCAAGAGAATAAGGTTCGCACTTACGTCTGCAACTCCCAAAGCTGCGGTTTTACTTTAAACTATCTCTTGTAGTTTGTATTATATGTAATAGGGACTTCCCCCCCCCCCCCCATAAGCAAAAGAGGTAATACCACTAGGACCCGAGCGACGAAGGAGAGAGGGGAGGAGTTGTGATGAGAGACTCTTAGAAAGCCTTGAGAGGGAGTTTAACCCTCTCTCCTGGTTTACAAGACCAAGCGCTCTGACCTTTGAGCCTTCAAGGCTTTAGGCCCTAGCCCCTATTGAGACTTTAACTCAAACTTAGAGCGTGAAAAGCTCTTGTTGTACTTCAACTATAGGAGCATTTTCCAGGCACACCTTCCGGTGTGCCTATTGTGTTACGACTTTTCTCCCCTTACTTATTTTAGCTAGGCGAGAGTGACGGGCGATGTGTACGCATTCCAGAGCTCTTTTCAGTCCCATTTTCTATGTGGGGCTTACTGCTGAATCCAATTTCTAAAGAATTTTTCATTTCTATTTTCACTGGTTTTTTCAAACATTGTAGCTCACCTATTCCCAGCTTATAAGCTGCACCTTGATCTGACGTCTGGGGATTTTTCTTTGTGGTCAACTTTCTCAAGAAGTAGACTTACGACGATGGTATACAAGCTGATGTTACAAAAGCTGGTGAGGTATTTCGTGGATTATCGATTCAATGGCAAGCTCCTCCAGGGAGGTATGGAAAACCGCCAAGTCCTTTGAGTTTTAAACTTTGGGTTCGTAGTTCTCTGGTGCTTAGGTTGTTTACTTCTAAGTATAACAGGGTATCTAATCCTGGTTTAGATCTTAGTTTTCGTGGCCTCAAATTCCGAGTTTGACAATAAGAGTTTCTTTTGAGATTAGTTTTTTACCACTAGCCCAAAGCTATAGTCAATCAGTTCTTTTTTTCTAACCACCCTTTTCACCGTTTTGTTTAACTATAGGGAGTACGTATAACCGCGGTGGCTGGCACGTATTTTACCCCCTTGCTTTTTCTTTGCTAGATCCGGATTTATCCGATTGTCTAATGTTTAGCACTGCAGTTGTGGCGTATTGCCTAGTGTCATCGGCTTGTTGTTTAGTGCCTGATACTAGAATTCCTTCTCCTATTTTCTTTGCAGTTTTTAAGGGGAAGGGAGTTACTTCACTGGTTTGCTAATAGACTTGCATGTGGCATCTTGAAAATAGTTAAAGTTGGGACTAGGACCAAATCGGCTGCTAAGGGAGGGACTTTAACCCCCTTTGAAGCATTTTCAGTGCTGTGCTTTAATCTGTTAAGCTACCTTTGC